TCAATAGAAGTTTACTGACCTGGCTCTTCAATCGACGATATAATGCTCCCTCTTAGTATCAGATGCCCATGCTTTGATTCGAAAGCCCTAGCCGTAAGATCGGAGTATTGAATTTATCCTCCCTTCAGGCCAGTTTGAACCCGTCCCAGCAACGAACACCTTCCTAATGCAAGGTGAGGCTCTGCCCTTCCACTAGAATCCACTCTGGGTCGGGGGAGCCGCTACGCTAGTCCAACTTCTTGAGCAGCCGAGATATTGATTGAACAAAGGAATTCCTTGGCGGTAAGGTCGATTTTACTCGAATCCTGGACCTGATCTATAATCCACCCGTCTTCCCCAGTCCCCGAAAGCCCCCCGGGCCTAGCCCTCTTTCTCAACTCGAGTCTTAAGCTCAACGGCTTTCATCGTTGACGAACACCTGCGCTAATAAGACAAAGAAGGAGGGAGTCTATGCCTTGAATGATTCAGTATCAGTAACAACGAATTTATGGAATGAGAGATCAAGAGACGGATAGGGGGGAATGGCCTATCCATAATGGGTGTACCTTCCTTTAAAGAGCTCTAAACTGAGTTGTTTAGGTTCTGGAATTCCATCTCTAGTTGGGTTCGAAGGTTATAAAATGTGGTGCGGGTTCATCTCTCTCGACCAGTTCCGGTTCAAGGGAAGGGTGATCGAGGGGACCAGACTTTAGATCTCTTTCTTCTCGGAGGTTTTTTTTTCGTATCAAGAGTGTGGGGAAGACAGATTGGATCGAGAGGCGATGCCTATGCCTCTTCTTTATCGATAGGATTCCCATCATTTGCAGTCTCCGGCCAGGGCGAGGCACCGAACATGTTCTATCACCTTCGGTGTCTCCATCTGTGATTAGTAATCTAAATCCGCTTTTCCTATTCACTAGCACACTGCGCGCTACAACTAGCAGCCCCCTTACTAGTGGGGTAAAACAAAACGCTAGCGCGCTAGCTAGCTACTTATAGTTATAACCCCGACTTTATTATCTTTATTATTTATAGGATATTTTAAAAAGCCTGCTGAAAAACGGAAGCGCGCTAGCGCGCAACGGCGGAAAAGCCAGCAACTTGTTAGGAGTAGGGTTTGGCTTGCCCCTTTCTTATTATTAGTAAGATACGTTCGGAGCCCTATACAGGGGGCTGCTTGCTGCTCGCCCCTATGGGCTTATGCACTCCACTCGTTACCACTAAACGACGAAGCCGGGAGCGGAAGGAGGGATTTGAACCCTCAACCTCAGCCTTGGCAAGGCTATGCTCTACCATTAAGCTATTTCCGCCAGCTACGGTAGTGGCGAAGCACTACTGAGCAATTCACGTATCACTTGATACGGACGACTTCCGTTTTTCCGCACTCTTAACCTCCGATCGAGCTACGAGCACGAGTAGGTAGGCGCCTAGGGGGGTTTGGGCTGGGAAGGAAGGGCAGTTACACTGCTCCTCTTTTTTTTTGCTTCGCGCCAGATGAGATGATGATTAGTGGGTCAGGTCCAGTGTGTGCTCTTGATCACAATCATTAATTTTTAGGGGGGGCCCTTTCAATCAATCTCCGGCCGCTCAGTGCTGCTATTGGTGCGAGTTGTAAGCAGTCTTGGTCTCGAGTCGAGCTAGGGCGTGATTTCATTCTCGAAACGGGAGTGGGTGCACCGCAAGACCAGACAAGTGACTTCCTCGCCTCGCAGCGGCGGCATCTGTTTTTTATTTAAGTTAAGTCATTTCCTAACGCTCCTCTTACTCTACGATAATCCAAGCAGCAGCTCCACGAGTCCGCTCGGAACCAGTCGATTCCTGAGCCCGCCGTTGGCGCCTCCCGGTGGGCGTTTTCCAGCCACTAGAGCAAGTAAGAGAACCTACAGTGAATGAATTTAAAGAACCGCAGATTTTGACCGGATTGTACACCTTTGTGTCTGGCTATGTATATGGATGTGCATAAAGAAGGGACGGGGCATCTTTCTGCCTTTTTTGGGGGGGAATAAGATGCAGCGGCACCTCATGAACTTCTTACTGGGGCAGCACCATCCTATAGGCGCTAGTGTTTGGATGCACGTGTTTTGCCTGCGCAGTTAAGAGAGAAATTGTGCCCGAGGCAGTTTACTTGCTTACTTGTTATAGTAATTCGGCCCCTTGTGTCTTTCTTGGATATGCACAGTCCGGGTATAGATGCTATGCCGTGAAATCCAAGAGACGCGATGTATCCTTAGCGCAAGCACTAAGTAAGCAAGCTACCTTGATGAAATCAAATAAAAGAGAAGAAAGAATCATTCCCGGTGATAATGTTGTCGTCAACGTATAAAAGAAGGATGAGTCAACGACCATGACGTCGGCGAACAAACATGGAAGAATCCGCATGGCTACAGTGGAACCCTTTATAAAAAACGAAGCAGTGAGAAACGAGCTAAATTTATGAAATCAGGCCGCTCTTGGTGCCTGCTTTAGCTTGTCGGAGGCCGTAACGTAAATATTTATTTAGCTTGCATACCGGCCGAGGAGGCTGAATAGAAACTTGTTCTTGCGGATCCCCCTTGTTGAAAGGCATTCTTCACGTCAAGTTGAAATAAGGGCAATTTTTTGATTGCAGCCAATGGCCCGCAGGCAATGCGCCTAAGTCTTTTTCTTTTTTCCTGGGCATTGATTTCTTCCTGCATAGCATCTCTCCAGCAAGAATGATTGAAGGCTTCAGCAAATGATTCAGGTTCATGAGAAGAGAAGATTGAACTGACATGAGGTAAGCTCGATGTTTTGGGGCATAAGATAAGACAAAAATCCTTCAACGAGATAAGAAACTTGAGAGGATCGACGAACCGGATCCAGAATCTGAGGAAGCGACTGGAGGGGAAGCAACTGGGCTAGACTGCTGATCTTCCGGAGTCTGGGAAAAAGAAAATAATGTAATCGCCGCCGGGAATAAACATGCTGTGCCGGGTGACTGGAATCCTCTGAGGTCAGCTGAACAGGCTGACAATCGGCAGAAGATGCTGGGCAAAGCTGCTGGCCTAAAGAGTGAGGCTGATCCGTAACATCAACTGCAGAAGAATGAGGTTCGAGTTGATAAACAGGAGAAGGCCGCAATACATCTCCATCAACATTCTCCGCTTAGAGAAAATATGAGGTTAAAGTAAAGAGAACATTCAAGGTAGCTTGCTTACTTAGTGCTTGCGCTAAGGCAATGCAATTGTCTTGTACAAGCACGGGGCTTAGTGAAGTAGAACCGCGGGTCGCACAGCTTGCTCGACGCATCCTTTCTTTCAACCTTATTAGCGTTAGTAGGTAGGACGTACCGGTTAATTTCCCCCGGGTTGTTGATGTAGTTGCTTGTAGTTTTCTTTGATTTTTATTCTGGCTCAGAAGGAACGCTAGCTATATGCTTAACACATGCAAGTCGAACGTTGTTTTGGGCAGAAGGAATAAAAACCTGCGCCAGCGCATGCAGAAAGCTTTTTTAATAGAGAGAGAGTCAAAGGGGCTGGGCGATTCTGTAACCGCGGGCAGCTCAGACCCAACTTAATGATGGCCGCGCATGAGATCGCACGAGACCACTTCGATTATGAGTCAGGCGATGCGAACATAGCGGCCCTAAAAAACCTTCTGCGCTATCTTAAAGCAGAGAGGCGAAAAACTTCCATTTTGAGACCGCGGCCCGCACTTTCTAACTGATTTTGTGAGATAAGTGTGAAATTATCCTCCACAAGACTCTTGATGGTACGAGAACATAATTGGAAGAAATAAGGGTCTTAGACCGCTTACAGTAGTTCTACCTATAGAAAAGATCATCAGAGAGGAGACACCCCATTTTTGATTCCAGCCGAGAAGACTAGTAAAAGGAAGGATCAAGAATGTCATATATTTCAGGAGCTAGATCAGTTGCCGATGAACAAGTAAGAATTGCCTCAACAAAAATTGATGGAATTGGACCTAAAAAAGCCATTCAGGTTCGTTATCGATTAGGTATCAGTGGGAACATAAAGATAAAAGAGTTAACTAAGTATCAGATCGACCAAATTGAACAAATGATAGGTCAAGATCATGTTGTTCATTGGGAATTGAAGAGGGGAGAACGAGCAGACATCGAACGATTAATTTCGATTTCTTGTTATCGTGGAATTCGTCATCAAGATGGATTGCCCTTACGCGGTCAACGAACTCATACTAATGCAAGGACTTTTCGCAAGCTAATTCGGAAATGAAAGAAGTCTACCGAAAGCCCTTGGTACTTGTCTGATCAATCACACTGTTCAATAGTTCACTGAAATTTCTTTATTTTTTATTTTATTTTTTATTTCACCGGTTACTAATCCAGTATACGTATAGTAGGCCTCCTTCGCCACTCCACTAGTGGCTCGGCTTGGTCTCGCTTCCTTCGCCCGACTATCGGCTCGGCTTCGTCCTAGAAGCGACTGCTTCCGCCTCTCTAGGCTTCGCTATCGCTCATGACTGGTATAGTATATGGATCTCTCTATGTAGCGGTCGGCCTTCTATAAGCTTCGCCAGAAGCGACTAGTAGCTTCCCGAATGCCTCTTTACTTTAGTATGGTCTAGTCTTTCCAATGCCTCCTTCCTTGCCGCCAACGTACGCTACTAGGAGAGTAAGCAAGCTACCTTGCTTGCATTCTAGAAACGGTAGCTTCCGCGCCCTTCCTGCCTGCTGAAATTGATGTGAATGATCGTGACAGCTCTTCAAATCCTATTCAGTCTGATTAGATATGTCACTGAAACAATCCGTTCTGTCTCTGTTTTATTTTAGGATTCCGAGAACGAGCCGGCCGATCCTAACATCATTTATGAGGAGCCGGACGACGCCTCAGATAAAAGATGTCTCCGACGCGGCAAGAACAACTTTCTCTATTGTTTTTTGGGGGGGGGACAAAAGAGAGATGCTTTCTATCAGTCAAAAGCAGATGCCGCCCCTCCCCATGCTCCCACCGTCCGCTCCCCGAGGAATAGAAAAGGAGGACCGGGGGCCAGAGCTAGTTGGGTTGGGGTATAGAGCCGTA